TATTTTCTCAGATTTTGCACGTGTAATACATGTTCCTTCTATTTCTCCAAGCAAAGCTCTTCGCATTGCAATGCCTATTGTATCGGCTTGCCCTTTCATAAGTGGAGCTAGAATAAAACGTCCATAATAAAGACGCTTACTGTCTACTCGTGATTCAACACACTTCCACTGTAGTGTTCCGGTGGATACTCTTACTTTCTCGTGAACCATAGTAATATTGTTTGATCAAATCATTGAATTATTTATTTCTCTTGTCTCTTGAAACATCTTCAATATTTCTTTTTACACACGTCTCTTTTTAGGGGGTCTACAGCCATTATGTGGCATAGGGGTTACGTCTCGTATGAAACTTAATAATATACCACTTCTACGAATAGCTCTTAATGCCGCATCTCTTCCAAGACCCGGGCCTTTTATCATGACTTCTGCTCGTTGCATACCTTGATCTATTACTGCCCGAATAGCATTTCCTGCTGCGGTTTGGGCGGCAAATGGTGTCCCTCTTCTTGTACCCTTGAATCCGCAAGTACCGGCGGAGGACCAAGAAATTACCCGACCACGGACATCCGTAACAGTTACAATAGTATTGTTGAAACTTGCTTGAACATGAATAACTCCTTTTGGTATTCTACGTGCATTTTTACGTGAACCAATACGTCTATTCTTTCGTGAACCGGTTCTTGGTGTGGGTTTTGCCATATTTTAGCATCTCATAAATATAAGTTAGAGAGATATGGATATATCCATTTCATGTTAAAACAGATCCTTTCTTTTTATTTATTTGTACGTTTGGTCCTTTAGATTAATGGAGACTCTTTTCGAAAGATTATCCTTGTCTTTGTTTATGTTTCGGATTGGAACAAATTACTATAATTCGTCCCCGCCTCCGGATCAATCGACATTTTTCACAAATTTTACGAACAGAGGCTCTTATTTTCATATTTGTCATTCCTTAACTTAACTATGAATGGAAGAAACTAAGTTTCTTGAAACTTTGAATTTATCTCCCTGAAATGTATGTTGAAATTGAAAAAAAAAAATTATTCGAATTTTTGTTTTGGAATCTATAAATTATACGTTTTCCGGTTGAATCATAACAACTTCTTTCAATTTTGATTCTATTTCCTGGTAATATTAGGTAAAAAAAAATATGTTGAATCCTTCCGGAAACAGAACTTAGAATCATATTTGGACTATTCAAACGAATCCAGTATACACCATTGGGAAGTAATTCAGTAATTAAACCTTCGTGAATCCACTTAAGTTCTTTCATTTCGGGTAAAATCCCTTGAAGTATCAACGAATATGGCAGGGGTTCTATTAGAAAATAAATCTGTCCTTTATCTTTTTTTCACCAATATTAAAGTTCTGCTTTCCCATAGAATTGGATATTAGAAGGATTACCATATATAACACAAAATTTCTCCACCGATTCGTTCTAGTCGAGCCTCCCGGTCTGTCATTATACCCCGAGAAGTAGAAAGAATTACAATCCCTATTCCGCCCAAAATTCTAGGAATTTGTTGATAGTTCGAATAGATTCGTAGACCGGGTCGACTGATTCGTTTTAAATTTAAAGCAGTTCTATATGGACCTTTCCTATTCCTTCTATGTCGTAGGGTTAAAACAAAAAAATATTTATTGCTTTCCTGATGTTTTCTCATGTTTTCAATAAAACCTTCTCGTAATAGGATTTTAACAATGTTTTCAGTAATGTTAGTAGATGGTACTCGAACTGTTCTTTTTTTTTTCATGTCAGCATTTCGTATAGAGGTTATTATGTCAGCAATAGTGTCTTTACTCATGATAAACTAAGATTTTTGTTGTACCTGAATTTTGATATAATCAGCATGCTCTTTTATTTTTTTTTTCTGAATTATTAAATCTTTATGAATTATGAAAGGCATATACGTAAGACATAAACAATCTACTAATTAATTGAATGGATTTCGTTCAAATTCCAATAATAGAATTATGGGTCTTATAATACTTCAGGTGCTAATGAAACTATTTTAGTGAAATTTAATTGTCTTAATTCCCGGGCGATCGCGCCAAAAATTCGAGTTCCCTTGGGATTTCCTTCTTGATCAATAAGAACTGCAGCATTGTCATCATATCGTATTATCATACCATTGTCACGTTTGAGTTCTTTACAAGTACGTACAATTACGGCCCTGATCACTTCGGATCTTTCTAGAGGTGTATTGGGTACAGCTTCCTTGATTACAGCAACAATAACGTCACCAATATGAGCATATCGTCGATTACCAGCCCCTATGATTCGAATACACATCAATTTTCGGGCTCCGCTGTTATCCGCTACATTCAAATGGCTTTGAGGTTGAATCATTTTTTTTATCTGTTTTTTTTTTTTTTTGAAGCAAAGGGTGAATAAAAAAAAGAAATGTTGTTTTTTCAAAACAAAAAAAGAAACTCGAATACTATCCTGAAATAATAAATAGACTTCGTATAGGCATTTTTGATGCTGCTATTGAAATAGCTTTTCTGGCTATATTTTCTGCTACACCGCTCATTTCATAAAGTATTCTACCAGGTTTAACAACAGCCACCCAATATTCGGGAGATCCTTTCCCCGAACCCATACGTGTTTCTGTAGGTCTTACTGTAACCGGTTTGTCTGGAAATATACGTACCCATATTTTTCCGCCACGGCGCACATTTCGTGTCATTGCTCGTCGACCTGCTTCTATTTGTCTAGATGTGATCCAAGCGGGTTCAAGCGCTTGAAGAGCATATTTACCGAAGCAAATACGATTACCTCGATAAGATATCCCTTTCATTCTTCCTCTATGGTGTTTACGGAATCTGGTTCTTTTTGGGTTATAGTTGATGGTTCTTTCCCAATTCCATCTCTACTACAGAACCGGACATGAGAGTTTCTTCTCATCCAGCTCCTCGCGAATGAAACGACTAAAAAATAAAAAGTACATGTATTTAATGAATAATATACTGAAACACTATACTAAATTATAGGGTGCTTTGAAATTTTATCTAATCTATTAGAAATTTGTACATCTTGTTTTGATATATAACTAAATATGTATTTCTTTTATCGATTTATAAAAAATTTTTATTTAGGGATAATGTTATAGATAAAGTCGTTTTGTTATAAGGTTATAACGAATCTTTATTTTGTTTTGCCTTTTTCGGATCGACTAAAATTTAGAAATACAATCAAATAATCAAATAAAAATTTGCGCGGGCGAATGTTGACTCTTACTCTTCAGAATAAATGAATTGCTTTCTGGTTTGTTCCGCCATCCTATCCAATGAATCAGTAGAATTCGTTTTCAATAGAATCTTATGTATTCATAGGGTTCTGTCGTTCCCATCGTTTCTCGATTAATGGTTAGGTCTGAATTTTACAACGGAGCCTCTAGAATGAAATTTGTTCTTGAGTCAACCCTCTCAGTCTTTATTGGCTCAGGGCTCTTTTTTTTTATATGAACCGATTTGTCTAATTTCTAATTATGGATTAATTAGTAATAATGCTTTATTACATTTATCTTTATGAGATGAATCATAGACCTTACATATTGGAATCATATATCGTTAATATTCCTTTTCTCTCTTTCTCTCACCCTTCCATTTATCCGTATACTTTTTTTGTTTCGCAATTCATAATCAGATTCATAATCAGATTGGTTTTTCTTTTTTGTTTATACAAAAAAAAATTACAGTTGCTACGATGATATGACCAATATATCTCGACTGGTTCTTTCTTTCTATCTAGATAATGCGAAACGATGAGTTGGTTATTAGTTATATAAACTATTTGTTCATATTATGTCATATAAAGGGCCGGTCCATTTTATCTTAATCCTAAAAAACCAACGAGTCACACACTAAGCATAGCAATTGTATCAAATGATTAATCTATTTTTTATTCAACCTTATAGAATTTTTAATTATTCCTTTTTTTTTATTAGAGGATGGATAGAACTAAAGACAAGTCAAGTAAAAGCCTATTATTTTTCGTCTGCAAATATCCAAATTTTGATGCCTAATACCCCATAGATAGTTCGAACTGTATACGAACAGTAATCAATTTTGGCTCGAATGGTTTGTAGAGGAACCCTACCTTCTCTGATCCATTCGACACGTGCAATTTCTTTTCCGTCGATACGCCCTGCAATTTGTACTTGAATTCCTTTTGTACCCGCCTGTTCAGTTAATTCAATAGCCTTTTTCATTGCTTTTCGAAATGAAACTCTATTCTTTAATTGCCCGGCTATAAATTCCGCAAGAATATTGGGATGTCTATAAGGATTTGCAATTCTTGTAATAGCAATGTTAAGTTTTCGGTTCACACAATTAAGTTCTTTTTGGACATTCATTTGTAATTCTTCGATTCTTCTAGGTTCTATTAATAACTTTGGGAATCCCATATAGATTATGACTTGAATTAAATCAATTCTTTTTTGAATTTCTATACATGCAACTCCTTCGACATTAGAAGATATTTTAGTATTTTTTTGTACATAATTCTTGATACAATTTCGTATTTTTTGATCTTCTTGTAGATCCTCGGAATAATTTTTTGCTTGTGCAAACCAAATAGAGTGATGACTTTGGGTTGTACCAAGTCTGAAACCAAGTGGATTTATTTTTTGTCCCATAATCCCCCGCTACTATACATATCATGACACATCATGTATATATTTTTTTTATTTATCCAGGTTTTTTTAAGCATAACATAATATGGCGTATTTTTATTGTTTAGAATATTTTCTTTCTATATTCTTTAGCTATATCTTTCAGTATATCCATATCTTTCAGCAGCTATATCGTTCAGATATCTTTCAACAGCCAGATCTTTCAGTATAATAGTTATATGACAAGTGGATCTTTTTATTGGATAACCCCGGCCGCGAGCCCGAGGTTTTAATTTTTTCACTGTGGTGCCCTCGTTGACTTCAGCTTTACTAATGATTAAAGTTGCTTCGTTAAAACCCATATTGTGCTTAGCATTTGCTGCT